AAGGCCTGATCTTTGAATAGGAAAAAGAATGGATCCGAAGGTCCCATCCCAAATCAATTGGCTTATTCGAAAAAAGCCTTCTTCTTTGAAAGATATATCTCGTGTCTGGTACTGCATTGTTCCACTCTGCAAGAAGTCCGAATATGATAAATATACCAGAAATAATTCGAATAAATAGCAGTCTCTGACAACTCATCCTCTTTAATCTGCTTGGACCCGCTCCAATACCCATAGGAAAATCCCCAGTCATATTCAGCGTACCTGTCCCTGCAATCAAATCGATTGTCCCAAGGGCCCCATATTCTAGGAGCCCAAGTTATGCTATTGAAAATTCGTTCCTCTAGCAGTTCCGGTTTGACCATTCCGTTCCCTTTTTCAAACTCCACTTCTTTTCATATAGCATCCCTAATCAAAGAGAGAACAATATCCATTTCAAAACATTTCTAACAGATTCCTTGGTTCGGACCGACGAAGTAATGGCACTCGATTATTATCAACCCGACTGCAATCTTTTTCTGTCGGTAAGGATTGCACCAGAGCACCTTCTACTTCTAATAGGCCATGAACTATAGATAGAGAAGAATCATTCTGAGCGAGTCCATAAGAAGCGACCCACTTTTTCATCGGTTCCGGGGGAAGACCAAAGATCTTGCGCGACCGGTCCGCCAGAAAAACTCAAAAGAGAAAGAAGTCTCGTTAATCTCTTCATGCTCGTTCCAAGTTCGAAGTACCGTTTGGCCAAAGAAAAAGCCGCTTCCTGACACGATTGCCTCTTTATATAGATAGATATAGGATCTATGGGGTTATTACTTAGAAGTCTATTTTGTACAAGATCCCCTCCTATCTGATAGAAAAGGGTCCCATGATCCCGAGCCGGTCTTATCTTGGCTCGCAAACCCCAAGTTTGTCTATGAAGAGCTAATCTAATTGTATTAGTTTCTATAATGGATTTCTTATGTGGAATACTAATGGATAGGGCCTCGTTGCTAAGTGCTACAAGATCTAGTGCACTGGAACTCGTGGTTATGGACCCGAATCCTTTAGTATGGAACATTGTCTTTTCCAAGTAAAAACCCCTAGTATATGAAAGAATGAAAAGGTGCTTTCGTTCTTGTGGAATAAGAAGCCCTCGTACCTTAATGAAAGGAAAATAGGAATTTTTCGTTAGGTATTTGACCAAATAGGATCGTCCAGTTCCTATAGAACCTATCACTAAAATACCCGATAGGGCTAAGCGGAACGAAAAGGGTTTTCCATGAGATGGTAAATGAAAACGATTAGCCCCACACGAGGTTTGGGAATAAGTGATTGTCTGATAATGAGCAAGGAATATACGTCTTTCTGCTAAAGAGGATCTATTAAACTCATAATTCATTAGATCCTTGTTAGCAATGTCAACTAGGTATCATAAGTAAATGGATCTCGGTTGTTCAATCCTTTGATAACCAAGGTCATTCTTTGCTAAAGAGAAATGATCACTATGGGTCAGACTCAATAGAATTGGATCCATTCCAAATAGCGAGAATTAGGATTCTTGATCCCTCTCAATCTCTCTTTCAATTCGAGGATCCGGAGAGGTGTTTTCATAGTCATCTCCGAATATTTGTCATCTCCGAATATTTTCGATTTCATTTTTCTATGATATTCTATATGAAAATTGGTTATTTACGATGTACGATGATCCCTGTTAAGCATCCATGGCTGAATGGTTAAAGCGCCCAACTCATAATTGGTAAATTTGCGGGTTCAATTCCTGCTGGATGCACGCGAACGGGAACGGTCTATTGGAACTGGCTCTCTATCCATGGAATCTCATCCATCATCCATACATAACGAATTGGTATGGTATATTCATACCATAACATAAGAACAATAAGAACTCGAATTCTTATCGATACTGGAACTCAGAGCATAGGAGGGAAAGTCGATTTATGGATGGAATCAAATACGCAGTATTTACAGAAAAGAGTCTTCGTTTATTGGGAAAGAATCAATATACTTTTAATGTCGAATCGGGATTCACTAAGACAGAAATAAAGCATTGGGTCGAACTCTTCTTTGGTGTTAAGGTAGTAGCTGTGAATAGCCATCGACTACCCGGAAAGGGTAGAAGAATGGGACCTATTCTGGGACATACAATGCATTACAGACGTATGATCATTACCCTTCAACCGGGTTATTCTATTCCACTTCTAGATAGAGAAACGAACTAAAGGAGAATACTTAATAATACGGCGAAACATTTATACAAAACACCTATCCCGAGCACACGCAAGGGAACCGTAGACAGGCAAGTGAAATCCAATCCACGAAATAAATTGATCCATGGACGGCACCGTTGTGGTAAAGGTCGTAATGCCAGAGGAATCATTACCGCAAGGCATAGAGGGGGAGGTCATAAGCGCCTATACCGTAAAATCGATTTTCGACGGAATCAAAAAGACATATCTGGTAGAATCGTAACCATAGAATACGACCCTAATCGAAATGCATACATTTGTCTCATACACTATGGGGATGGTGAGAAGAGATATATTTTACATCCCAGAGGGGCTATAATTGGAGATACTATTGTTTCTGGTACAAAAGTTCCTATATCAATGGGAAATGCCCTACCTTTGAGTGCGGTTTGAACTATTGATTTACGTAATTGGAAGTAACCAATTAGGTTTACGACGAAACCTAGAAATCGATCACTGATCCAATTTGACTACCTCTACGGGATAGACCTCAACAGAAAACTGTTGAGTAACGGCAGCAAGTGATTGAGTTCAGTAGTTCCTCATAGAAAATTATTGACTCTAGAGATATGGTAATATGGAGAAGACAAAATTGTTTGAAGCACGCACAGAACCGGAAGCGCCCCTTGTTTCAAAGAGAGGAGGACGGGTTATTCACATTTAATTTGATGGTCAGAGGCGAATTGAAAGCTAAGCAGTGGTAATTAAGACCCCCGGGTGAAAATAGGGATGTCTCCTACGTTACCCATAATATGTGGAAGTATCGACGTAATTTCATAGAGTCATTCGATCTGAATGCTACATGAAGAACATAAGCCAGATGACGGAACGCGGAGACCTAGGATGTAGAAGATCATAACATGAGCGATTCGGCGGATTTGGATTCCTTTTCTATATATCCACTCATGTGGTACTTCATCATACGATTCATATAAGATCCATCTGTCTAGAGATCGTCATATACATCTAGAAAGCCGTATGCTTTGGAAGAAGCTTGTACAGTTTGGGAAGGGGTTTTTTGATAAAAAAGAAGAATCTACTTCAACCGATATGCCCTTAGGCACGGCCATACATAACATAGAAATCACACGTGGAAGGGGTGGGCAATTAGCTAGAGCAGCAGGTGCTGTAGCGAAACTGATTGCAAAAGAGGGTAAATTGGCCACTTTAAGATTACCATCTGGGGAGGTCCGTTTGGTATCCCAAAACTGCTTAGCAACAGTCGGACAAGTGGGTAATGTTGGGGTGAACCAAAAAAGTTTGGGTAGAGCCGGATCTAAGTGTTGGCTAGGTAAACGCCCCGTAGTAAGAGGGGTAGTTATGAACCCTGTGGACCACCCCCATGGGGGTGGTGAAGGGAAAGCCCCCATTGGTAGAAAAAAACCCACAACCCCTTGGGGTTATCCTGCGCTTGGAAGAAGAACTAGGAAAAGGAAAAAATATAGTGATAGTTTTATTCTTCGTCGCCGTAAGTAAATACGTAACTAGGAATATGGAAAATTGCATTTTTGGAATTTGCAATAATGCGATGGGCGAACGACGGGAATTGAACCCGCGCATGGTGGATTCACAATCCACTGCCTTGATCCACTTGGCTACATCCGCCCCTTATCCAGCTAAAGGATTTTCCCTTTTTTCCATTCATTATTATTCTATTTATTCTGACCTCCATACCTCGATCGAGATAGTGGACATAGGATGCCACTCTTTAAAATGAAAAAAGGAGTAATCAGCTGTGACACGAAAAAAAACAAATCCTTTTGTAGCTCGTCATTTATTGGCAAAAATCGAAAAGGTCAATATGAAGGAGGAGAAAGAAATAATAGTAACGTGGTCCCGGGCATCTAGCATTCTACCCGCAATGGTTGGCCATACAATCGCGATTCATAATGGAAAAGAACATATACCTATTTACATAACAAATCCTATGGTAGGTCGCAAATTGGGAGAATTCGTGCCTACTCGGCATTTCACGAGTTATGAAAGTACAAGAAAGGATACTAAATCTCGTCGTTAATTGAATTCCAAATAGAAAGATTCAGAATAAACAAAATTTATAGGATTCAAATAAAAAAATAAAGGTAGGCGGGTAATAACCTTATTTATGACAAGTTTCAAATTGGTAAAGTATACCCCTAGGATAAAGAAGAAGAGGCTGAGAAAACTCGCAAGAAAAGTTCCAACCGATCGTCTACTTAAATTCGAACGGGTTTTCAAAGCACAAAAACGCATACATATGTCTGTTTTCAAAGCACAAAGAGTTCTAGATGAGATTCGCTGGCGTTACTACGAGGAAACCGTTATGATACTGAATCTCATGCCTTATCGAGCATCGTATCCCATCTTAAAGTTGGTTTATTCGGCAGCAGCAAATGCTACTCATTATAGGGATTTCGACAAAACGAATTTATTCATCACTAAAGCCGAAGTCAGTAGGAGTACTATTATGAAAAAATTTAGACCTCGAGCTCGAGGACGTAGTTATTCTATAAAAAAAACAATGTGTAATATAACAATTGCACTAAATATAGTAAAGAAATCTAAATAATCTTTAGATCAATCTAAGATTTCGATTCCCAGTAAAAAAAAGAAATATAATAGAAAAATATGGGACAAAAAATAAATCCACTCGGTTTCAGACTTGGTACAACCCAAAATCACCATTCCTTTTGGTTCGCACAACCAAAAAATTATTCTGAAGGTCTACAGGAAGATAAAAAAATACGGAATTGTATCAAGAACTATATACAAAAGAATAGGAAAAAAGGCTCAAATAGAAAAATGGAATCAGACTCAAGTTCTGAAGTAATTACACATATAGAAATTCAAAAAGAAATCGATACAATCCACGTCATAATCCATATTGGATTCCCCAATTTATTAAAGAAAAAGGGAGCAATCGAAGAATTAGAGAAAGATCTCCAAAAGGAAGTGAATTCTGTAAACCAGAGACTTAATATTGCTATCGAAAAGGTTAAAGAACCTTATAGACAACCTAATATTCTTGCAGAATATATAGCTTTCCAATTAAAAAATAGAGTTTCATTCCGAAAAGCAATGAAAAAAGCTATTGAATTAACTAAAAAAGCAGATATAAAGGGAATAAAAATCCAAATTGCGGGTCGTCTAGCAGGAAAAGAAATTGCACGTGCCGAATGCATCAAAAAGGGTAGACTACCCCTCCAAACAATTCGCGCTAAAATTGATTATTGTTGCTATCCAATTCGAACTATCTATGGAGTATTAGGTGTCAAAATTTGGATATTCGTAGAAGAAGAGTAACTAACCATGTCTTCCCATTCTGCCCAGTGATAGAATAAAAAAGACAAGAACCTTGGATTTCCAAAAATCCCTAAAAAAAAGAAGAAAGTATCCCTCTTTCTATAAGATTTAATGAAAATTCAAAAATCTTTTAATATAATTGCTATGCTTAGTGTGTGACTCGTTAGTTTTTTCTTTAGGGTCAAAAATGGAAAAAAAAATAGTCTGAACCTTACTAAAAATAGAAAAAAAACTTAGTAATGATAGAAAATTAACTAATAACCAACCTATTGCTTCGTATTGTCGAGATCCTAACTAAGAAACAGTCACTATGTGAATAAATAATCTATCAAAAATGAGTAGATCTATCATATAGTTGTAGCAACTGCATTTTTCTCTCTACAAAAGAAACCTGATTCTAGGCTGTGAAGCAAAACTAAAGGGATGTGGATAAAAGGAGGGATGATAGATAGAAGGAAGAAGAATAAGAAAGATATAGGATTCCCATGTGTATGGTCTATGAATTACATCATAAAAAAAAAGCAATGTTATAAAGCATCAATATAATAAAATTCTAAAAAAAAAAGAGAATTAGAAATCGTAACTTTACTTTACTTTTGAAACAACAAATATAAACTTTTGAAACAACAAATATAAATATAAAGAGCTGCCGGGTTAATAAAACTGAGAAAATTGACTCGGAAAGAAATTTTTTGGAAGCTCCATTGCAGGATTCAAACCTAACCATTAAAGGAGAAGCTGTGGGAACGACAAAACCTATGACTACATAGGATTTTATTGAAAAGAATCCTAACACTTCATTGGGTGGGATGGCGGAACAAACCAAAAAAATTGCTTTATTTGATAAGGTTCTAAATTAACAAATAAGACAGGAAAGAGTAAATATTCGCCCGCGAAATTCTTATTGGATTAGAATACTTTACCACGATTCAATAAGAATAAAAAAAAGGAGATTCAAAAAAAGGAAGGATTACATTTGATATAAATATTGAATTTGGATATATTCTAGATCTTCTTTCTTGACTATATATTTATTTTTCTTTTTTAAGAAAGTAAAAATCAAAAAAACCTAACTTTTTCTATTATATATTGATGTGTACCTATCTATAATATTTTTGAATATTATGGAATTAGAGAAATGAAATTCGCACGCTTTCTCATTTCATTCGCGAGGAGCTGGATGAGAAGAAACTCTCATGTCCAGTTTTGTAGTAGAGATGGAACTAAGAAAGAACCATCGACTATAACCCCAAAAGAACTCGATTTCGTAAACAACATAGAGGAAGAATGAAGGGAAAATCCTGCCGAGGCAATCATATTTGTTTTGGTAGATATGCTCTTCAAGTACTTGAACCCGCTTGGATCACCGCGAGACAGATAGAAGCAGGACGAAGAGCAATGACACGATATGCACGTCGTGGTGGAAAATTATGGGTGCGTATATTTCCCGACAAACCGGTTACAATAAGACCCACAGAAACACGTATGGGCTCGGGAAAGGGATCCCCCGAATATTGGGTAGCCGTTGTTAAACCTGGTCGAATACTTTATGAAATGAGCGGAGTATCCGAAACTGTAGCTAGAGCAGCTATCTCTATAGCTGCCAGTAAAATGCCCATACGAAGTCAATTTCTTCGATTAGATATATAGAACCCCAAAAAGGAGTATTGAAGATAAAAACCCCTTGTTTTTCTTTCTGGAAAGACAATATTTCTTTCATCCTTTTGCATTGAAATAACAAATGGAAATCAAAATAATATGATTCAACCTCAGACCCTTTTAAATGTAGCAGATAACAGTGGAGCTCGAAAATTGATGTGTATTCGAGTCATAGGAGCCGCTGGTAATCAGCGATATGCTCGTATTGGTGATGTTATTATTGCTGTAATCAAAGACGCAGTGCCCAAAATGCCTCTAGAAAGATCCGAAGTAATTCGAGCTGTAATTGTACGTACACGTAAAGAATTCAAAGGCAACGACGGTATAATAATACGCTATGATGACAATGCAGCAGTTATCATTGATCAAAAAGGAAATCCAAAAGGAACTCGAGTTTTTGGCGCGGTTGCCGAAGAATTAAGAGAATTGAATTTTACTAAAATAGTTTCATTAGCTCCTGAAGTATTATAAATACTAGTAGACGAGATATAGATCAAAGAAAAAATTAGTAGATTGTGTTTCACGTATATGCTTTAAAATCCTAAATTTAAAGAAAAGGGAAAACATGTTGATTATAGAAAAATTAGGAGGAACCTAGAATTAGAGTCTTATGGGCAAGGACACTATTGCTGATTTACTAACCTCTATAAGAAACGCAGACATGAATAAAAAAGGAACTGTTCGAGTAGTATCCACAAATATTACCGAAAACATTGTTAAAATACTTCTACAAGAGGGTTTTATTGAAAGTGTTCGGAAACATCAGGAAAGTAACAGATATTTCTTGGTTTCAACTTTGCGACATCAAAAGAGAAAGACTAGAAAGGGAGTATATAGAACTAGAACCTTTTTAAAGCGTATCAGCCGACCTGGCTTACGAATTTATGCCAACTATCAAGGAATTCCTAAGGTTTTGGGCGGAATGGGAATTGCTATTCTTTCTACTTCTCGAGGTATAATGACAGATCGAGAAGCTCGACTAAACAGAATTGGGGGAGAAGTTTTATGTTATATATGGTAATGGCTGCACCTATAGTACCCAAATTCTATCTCGAACTTCCTATTTTGAAAATAAAAATAGAAAAATAGGAGAAAAATATATGACAGAAAAAAAAAATAGGAGAGAAAAAAAAAACCCGAGAGAAGCAAAAGTAACTTTCGAAGGTTTAGTTACGGAAGCCCTACCCAACGGAATGTTTCGCGTTCGCCTAGAGAATGACACGACCATCCTGGGCTATATTTCAGGAAAGATCCGGTCTAGCTCTATACGAATACTGATGGGGGATAGGGTCAAAATTGAAGTAAGTCGTTATGATTCCAGCAAAGGTCGTATAATTTATAGACTTCCCCATAAGGATTCGAAGCGTACCGAAGACTCGAAGGATACTGAAGATTTGAAGGATACCAAAGATTCAAAGGATTAGGTTTTTCTGGGGTAATAACTTCCAAGTTTCAGAATTTAAGTGAAGAGACTTATTTTTTCCAAAAGAATAGATTCATAGTTTAAGAAAGGAATACCTATATATGAAAATAAGAGCTTCCGTTCGTAAAATTTGTACAAAATGTCGACTGATTCGCAGGCGTGGACGAATTAGAGTCATTTGTTCCAATCCGAAGCATAAACAAAGACAGGGGTAATCTTTCGAAAAAGAAGCTTTTCTTTCTAATTAAAGTAAAAAAAAGTACCCACGGAAATGTCCAAATTGCAAATAAAAAAAAATTAAAGTAAAGGATATATTTTAACCCGAAACGGATATCTTTGTATCTTTTTTCTTTTTGTTATTTCTAACTCATATTTATGAGATAATAAAATATGACAAAAGCTATACCAAAAATAGGTTCACGTAAAAAAGTGCGTATTGGTTTGCGTAGGAATGCCCGTTTTAGTTTACGGAAGAGTGCACGTAGAATAACAAAAGGGGTTATTCATGTTCAAGCTAGTTTCAACAATACCATTATAACCGTTACAGACCCACAAGGTCGGGTCGTTTTCTGGTCCTCCGCAGGTACTTGTGGATTCAAAAGCTCAAGAAAAGCATCACCCTATGCTGGTCAAAGAACAGCAGTAGATGCTATTCGTACAGTGGGTTTGCAACGAGCAGAAGTTATGGTAAAAGGTGCTGGTAGCGGAAGAGATGCCGCATTACGAGCCATTGCTAAAAGTGGTGTACGGTTAAGTTGTATACGCGATGTAACACCTATGCCGCATAATGGATGTCGACCTCCTAAAAAAAGACGTCTGTAAAAAAAAATGAAACCGCTTTCAAGAGAAATAAACGATTCAATGATCAATAATAATACTAGTCTGTTATGGTTCGAGAAGAGATAACAGGATCCACTCAAACACTAGAGTGGAAGTGTGTTGAATCAAGAGTAGATAGTAAACGTCTTTATTATGGTCGTTTTATTCTGTCTCCGCTTAGAAAAGGTCAAGCGGATACTGTCGGTATTGCCTTGCGAAGAGCTTTACTTGGAGAAATAGAAGGAACATGTATCACACGCGCCAAATTTGGGAACGTGCCACATGAATATTCCACAATAGTAGGTATTGAAGAATCCATACAAGAAATTTTACTAAATTTGAAAGAAATTGTATTGAGAAGTAATCTCTATGGAGTTAGAGACGCATCAATTTGCGTCAAAGGTCCTAGATACATAACCGCTCAAGATATAATCTTACCACCTTCCGTAGAAATCGTTGATACGACACAACCTATAGCTAACTTGAGAGAGCCCGTTGATTTCTGTATTGAGTTACAGATCAAGAGAGATCGCGGATATCATACGGAACTCAGAAAGAACTCTCAAGATGGAAGTTATCCTATAGATGCTGTATTCATGCCTGTTCGAAATGTGAATTATAGTATTTTTTCTTGTGGGAATGGAAATGAAAAACACGAGATACTTTTTTTAGAAATATGGACGAATGGAAGTTTAACTCCTAAAGAAGCGCTTTATGAAGCTTCTCGTAATTTGATTGATTTATTTCTTCCTTTTATACACACAGAGGAAGAGAGCACTAGTTTCGAAGAAAATAAAAACAGGTTAACTCCCCCCCTTTTAACCTTTCAAAAAAAATTCACTAATCTAAAGAAAGACAAAAAAGGAATTCCATTGAATTGTATTTTTATTGATCAATTAGAATTCCCTTCTAGAACGTATAATTGTCTCAAAAGGGCCAATATACATACACTATTGGACCTTTTGAGTAAGACTGAAGAAGATCTTATGCGAATTAATAGTTTTCGTATGGAAGATGGAAAACTGATATGGGACACTCTAGAGAAGCATCTCCCGATTGATTTACCTAAGAACAAGTTCTCGCTTTAAATCATTGCAATTTTTTCCTCTTCTTCTTTTTTGAGTTAGAATAATAAAGAAAAAAGAAAGGAATTTTGCATCTTTGGCACAATCTATATTTTCGCGAAATGGATCATAATAAAATAGATTTTAGGTATCTAGGGAAGATTCACTTGGAAGTAACTATTTCCTAGATACCCATGCAGGGGACTTCGCGGTGGAATGAATCAACTCGAAAAATCCCTAAACTAAAAAAGACCTAAAGTTAAGGATTTATCAATGGGTAATGTTGCTCCAATACCTAACCAAAGAGCTACTGCAGTACCGATTAAAAAAACGGTCGTAGCTACTGGGCGACGAAATGGATTTTGGAATTTATTGACATTCTCTAGAAAGGGTACTGTCAATAAGCCTGTTGGCACAGAAACCATTAAGAGAACGCCCAATAACTTATTGGGTACTGTACGGAGTATTTGAAATACGGGAAAGAAGTACCACTCGGGCAATATTTCCAAAGGAGTTGCAAACGGATCCGCCGGTTCACCAATCATTGACGGCTCTAGAACCGCTAAACCTACATTACACGCAATAGTACCTAGAATTACTACTGGAAAAATGTATAAAAGATCGTTGGGCCACGCGGGTTCCCCATAATAATTATGTCCCATCCCTTTAGCTAATTTTGCTCTTAATACAGGATCATTTAAGTCAGGTTTCTTTGTTATTGGGATAGGTGAATTCTTTAGGATCCATCCCCCAAAGGAACCGGACATGAGAATTTTTCATCATCCGGCTCGAGCAAGAATGAAAGAAATAAGACCGTGGAGGATCCACAATAGAATAGGGTATATAATGACTCAATGACTCAAGGTAAGAAAAGCTTTATCAAATTATCTTTTCCGAAGTTGCGCCTATAACTACTCATTGAAAAGAATCCTATTCTTATGCTTAAATGCTCAATATCCAAGTGGGCTTACAAATTTGATCATGATCAATTGCTTTGTGGATTGTCTCTTGATTAGTTGGTGTTTATCCCCTCGATATCGCAAGTTTCTTATGTCCAAACAAAGTATTTACTTGTTACTAATAAAAAATCAGAAAGTTTAGCCTGCGTTCTTCCTTAGATCCCTTCTTTTACTCCGATAGTATTGCGGATCAAAATCGATGCAAAGAAAATGAATGCATTTCCATACTATAATAAAAAGTAAGTGTAATAAAAAAAGAATTGATCATATTACATGACTTATTCCATTTATACTCTATAGGATCTTACGGAGCCTGTTCATGGATGACATGGTTGGGGTATGATCATAGAAAATATTCTCCTCGAGTGAACCAGCCTATCCTTCCTAGATAGGGGACTTACGTGTTGATTGGATGCGGAGACACCTTTGGTCGTGAATTCTAATGTGGCAGATCCAATTCTCTATCTGCATGGCCAAATCAATAATTCAAGTCACACACTCCCATAATCCGCCTTATTTTCTTTCGTAAAATTCACTTCAACTATTTGTATTGTATAAAAATACTTCGAAGTTGAAGAGAAGTATCCAAACGACATGTCTTATTTTACAATAACCCATGTTTGTAGCAATGAAATACCACAACCTACCCGATATGATATATGAGAATTAGAATTCTCTATGATATGCCTTCCCTATAAAGGACCCGAAATACCTTGCTTACGTATCATTGGAAAGTGCATTAACATAAATACCGCAGTAAGCAGAGGTAGTACAAAGGTATGTAAACTATAAAAACGAGTCAAAGTGGATTGGCCCACACTAGCACTTCCACGTAATAATTCCACTAAAGGGGACCCTATTACCGGAATAGCTTCGGGTACACCTGTAACAATTTTGACTGCCCAATAACCAATTTGATCCCAAGGCAAAGAATAACCAGTTACACCAAATGATGCAGTCAATACAGCCAAAACCACGCCTGTGACCCAAGTTAATTCACGGGGTTTTTTAAATCCACCTGTGAGATACACACGAAATACGTGCAGGATCATCATTAGAACCATCATACTTGCTGACCATCGATGAACCGATCGGATTAACCAACCAAAGTTGGCCTCCGTCATTATATATTGAACGGAGGAAAAAGCCTCTGTAACGGTTGGTCGGTAGTAAAAAGTCATAGCAAAACCAGTAGCGACTTGTACTAGAAAACAAGTAAGTGTAATTCCCCCTAAACAATAAAATATGTTGACATGAGGAGGAACATATTTACTAGTTATATCATCTGCAATTGCCTGAATCTCAAGGCGTTCTTCAAACCAATCATATACTTTATTGAGATAGGTAACTAGCCCAACTCCCCCTCCGAGAACCGTATATGAAAATTTCATCTCGTACGGCTCAAGCAGAAATACACAAATTTTCAACGGATATTAGAAAAAGGTTCAAAACTCCATCAGCCACGGTATTGGATCGATTTGCCTTGAAGATATGAAATAAGAAAAATCCGGAATTTCTTCTTTGTGATAATAATGCCAAAAAATCTCAAGTTGGCTCATCTGTCTTTCTTTCTCTTATGTTGATCATTAGAGGCCTCTTGACTTTTCTCTTCCCTATTTTTTATTTCTTTTATTTTTTGACTAGTCAAAAAATAAAAGAAAAATTTCTAGCGGTTTTGTTTTCTGATAGAAATTATCTTGTTGCGATCCTATGAATCAGTTCAATTAAAACCTTAGATTCATACTAGAGCCACGATGATTGAGTCTCAAGATAAACAAAAGGCAAGGGTTCTTCGAATAAGAACCGCTTGATGATCATTTATTGAAAGAGAAAAGAGTTCTCTTTTGGGCAAACTAAATTGGAAGGAAGAAAATTGCTTTTTTTATTAAGAACTACTTGAATTTTTTTTAGTCTGGTTGCGAGGTCTAAATAGTGAGTATGAATCATAGTTCCTTTTTTTTTTATCCACTCTATGTATTTCGTGTTCCAGATACTAGAATAAATAATATCCGACGAATTAGAATCATCTTGATAGAGATAACAGGCCCTTTCTATGTATTATCAATAGGATCAATTCTAACAAGTCACACACTCATATTCCAGAGATACCAAAACAAAAAAATCCACGGTCGAACTACCAGAATGTCTGGAAATGGGGAGCTTAAAGTAGAAAGGCTTTTTTTGGATGGAAAAACTATGAAGTCATAGTTTTAGTTAGTAGAAACCTAATTCGTTAAAATTCCGTCCAGTAAAACAGAAGAATTATAAATTTCTAAAATTATAGATAGGAATATCGCGAATAAAGCCATTGCGACCCCCATAAAAGGAGTAGTCCCCCAACCCGGAGCAACTTTCCCATATTCCGAATTCAAGGGTTTCAATAAACTACCTGCGCCAGTCCGTTTTGGCTTAGGTCTAGAACTATCTTCAACGGTTTGTGTAGCCATAAATTCTATTTAATCGTTGGTGTTGACTTTGTATACTATTCCGTTGTAATTGTAAATACACGATCTTTTCATAGATCCATTGTAATCTTGAAATTCTATAAAAATGGAAACAGCAACTTTAGTCGCCATCTCCATATCTGGTTTACTTGTAAGCTTTACTGGGTATGCCTTATATACCGCGTTTGGGCAACCCTCTCAACAATTAAGAGATCCATTCGAAGAACATGGGGACTAATTGAAGTAAGAAGTCTCCCCTCCGGGGGACTTCTTACTTCAATGAAATTATTTCTTTCCTTCAATTAAATTATTTCATTTCTTAGTCGGAACCTTAGGTGGTTCTCGGAAGAAGATAGCGAAAAAAATTATCCCTAAAGTCGAAACTAAAAGGAACGTATAAACCAATGCTTCCATAAATTCGATCCTGGTTTATTTACAATTATAACTTCCACACCTATTCACTTATCATTTGGGATCATTTCCCATATAAAAAAAGAAAAAGAGTTAAAGAAAGGATAGGAAATGTTCCTCATATCAAATCAAACAAAAAAGAGAGGTGAAAGATACCATAGCAATGTGGTATCAGGCTGCCTGTCTCCTTGTAGTTGGATCTCCAACTTTTTGGAATGTTCCAAATTCCACTTGAGCATCCAAGTCTGGATCAATACCAGCAAAAACATCTCGGAACAAGGTTCGAGCGCCATGCCAAATGTGTCCGAAAAAGAAGAGCAAAGCAAAGGTAGCATGACCAAAAGTGAACCAACCCCTTGGACTGCTGCGAAAAACACCATCTGATTTCAAAGTAGCTCGATCTAATTCAAAAATTTCCCCTAATTGAGCACGCCGCGCATATTTTTTTACAGTAGCAGGATCAGAATAACTTACTCCATTAAGTTCGCCACCATAGAACTCCACCGTTACGCCTACTTGTTCAACACTATATTTGGATTCTGCTCTTCTAAAAGGAACGTCCGCTCTCACAATTCCCTCTTCATCTACCAAAACTACCGGAAATGTTTCAAAAAAAGTAGGCATACGACGTACAAAAAGCTCGCGTCCTTCTTTATCTCTAAAGACGGGATGTCCTAACCATCCAACAGCTATGCCATCCCCATTGTCCATTGAGCCTGCTCTGAATAATCCCCCCTTTGCCGGATTATTACCAATATAATCATAAAAGGCTAATTTTTCGGGAATTTTAGACCAAGCTTCTGATAAACTAAGATTTTCGGCTAACCCATCGCTAACTCTTCGATATATTTCTTGCTGAAAGTATCCCTGATCCCACTGATAACGAGTAGGCCCAAATAATTCGATTGGGGTAGTTGCTGATCCATACCACATAGTTCCGGCAACTACGAAAGCAGCAAAAAAAACAGCAGCGATACTACTGGAAAGTACAGTTTCAATATTGCCCATACGTAACCCTTTGTATAGACGTTGAGGCGGACGGACACTTAGATGGAATAGGCCCGCTAATATGCCCAAAGTACCCGCAGCAATATGATGCGAAGCTATTCCTCCCGGAACGAAAGGATCAAAACCTTCTGCACCCCACGCAGGATTTACAGCTTGTACTTTTCCAGTTAGTCCGTAAGGATCGGACACCCATATCCCAGGGCCATATAAACCCGTTACATGAAATGCACCAAAGCCAAAACAAGCCACCCCTGCAAGAAATAAATGAATTCCAAAGATCTTGGGCAAATCCAAAGAAGGTTTTCCCGTCCGCTCATCACAGAATATTTCTAGGTCCCAATATACCCAATGCCAAATAGCTGCCAAGAAACACAAGCCAGAAAACACAATATGCGCACCTGCCACACCTTCATAACTCCAAATACCCGGATTCGTTACAGTTCCTCCTGAAATACTCCAACCACCCCACGAATTCGTTATTCCTAAACGAGTCATGAAGGGGATGACGAACATACCTTGTCTCCACATTGGATCCAGAACAGGATCAGAGGGATCAAAAACCGCTAATTCGTATAAAGCCATCGAGCCAGCCCAACCAGAAACTAGAGCTGTGTGCATTATATGCACCGAAAGCAATCGACCCGGATCATTCAATACGACAGTATGAACACGATACCAAGGCAAACCCATGGAAATACCCCTTTAGCAAAGAAAAATAGACACGATGTCGCTTTATTTTATCGCATTGGAAAAGACTGTCCATACATATTCTATGTACTTAACCCTTCTAGGGGATTCTCTGTCAGAAAGCGTGAATATTTATTTCATTCCATTAAAAATAACAAGCCAATTCTGTTTGTAAGAAGAAAGAGAAGCAGATCTATTCTATACTCGATAAGTGCCAATATGCAATGGGTAGCTTGGGCTATTTGGAAAAACGAAGAATAGATCCTTCATCCCTCTTTGTTTATCATTCGAATCACGGATTCCTTTTTCTTTATTCAATCTGTCTTACCTTCCTTATATGTAGAATCTTTCAATCTATGTATTATTTTAATCTATGTATTAATAGAATCTATAGTATTCTTATAGAATAAGAAAAAAATGAAGATAATAAACTGCGGATTCTTTCTTTCTCTTCCATTCTTACGTTTCCATATTAAAGTGTAGTTTTTTTACTTAAATTTAATAATATTAATCTAATATGCCCATTGGTGTTCCAAAAGTACCTTACCGGATTCCCGGAGATGAAGAAGCGACTTGGGTTGACTTATACAATGTTATGTATCGAGAAAGGACACTTTTTTTAGGTCAAGAGATTCGTTGCGAGATCACGAATCATATTACAGGTCTGATGGTATATCTCAGTATAGAAGATGGAAATAGCGATATTTTTTTGTTTATAAACTCCCCTGGCGGGTGGCTAATCTCAGGAATGGCGATTTTTGATACGATGCAAACGGTGACACCTGATATATATACAATATGCCTCGGAATAGCCGCGTCCATGGCCTCCTTCATTCTGCTTGGAGGAGAACCCACCAAGCGTATAGCATTCCCTCACGCTAGGATTATGCTTCACCAACCTGCTAGTGCTTATTATCGGGCAAGGACACCAGAATTTTTACTAGAAGTGGAAGAGTTACACAAAGTTCGCGAAATGATCACAAGGGTTTATGCACTAAGAACAGGCAAGCCTTTTTGGGTTGTATCCGAAGACATGGAAAGGGATATTTTTATGTCAGCAGACGAAGCCAAAGCTTATGGACTTGTCGATATTGTAGGGGATGAAATGATTGACGAGCACTGCGATACTGATCCAGTGTGGTTTCCAGAAATGTTTAAGGATTGGTAGTGGGTGGATTTCTTGTAAATTTATTTCAAACCTAAATTCGGGTTTTATGCTATAGAAAATAGAAATACTTCATGATGATGAATCATCAGGTTAAGATCGATCTAAACCAATCCATTTTATATATACATACGACATGCCAACGGTTAAACAACTTATTAGAAATGCAAGACAGCCAATACGAAATGCTAGAAAATCGGCCGCGCTTAAGGGATGTCCTCAGCGTCGAGGAACATGTGCTAGGGTGTATGTGCGACTCGTTCAGATCATGAGTTCAAACAAATAATAAAATTTTTGAAGTATCCATGATCGGTACCAATGAATAGGATAGAGCTTCTCTATCCTAGATTTCTATGGTATATGGAATTTTTGGTTTCCTTTGGTGCAAATCCAATCATCTAGATTGGAACAAGCAATTCCCCCATTGGTAACAAATGGTTATCCATTAAGCGGAGGAAATTGTAATAAAAAGAAAAAGGCTTATGCTCCTTTATCTTAAAAGAACGGACTAAAGGGTCAGCTACTTAGCCAATTTTCATAATTAAATACCGTAACTGTATGAATAAGTCTTATTGTGAAAAGAGTTATTTACTCTATAATGGATAGGTAGAGCCAAAGAATGTGAACTATACAAGTTCACAATACCTTTTAATGAAATGAAAGAAAGGGCTCCGGTGTATAGAGAGGGCCTCGCCGTTTAAAAGGGAACCATAAAAACGATGGAACCCACTGTTTTTTTAGTATCGTTAGAATTTGTTATTTCTATGCGAAATAACTGAATAGAATAAAAAATCGTGGTTGGGAAGGTTATAGTAGCAAAAGCCATTGGAATTAATATTTTATATATCGGAATAATCCGTTTAGTTATTAATGGGAAAAAAGACGGTTAGGTTAAAAGAAGAGAAATCATTAGTTATTCATTAAGGTTAATTTGATTCAATGACCAGAGTTCCGCGAGGATATATAGCTCGGAGACGACGAACAAAAATGCGTTCATTTGCCTCAAACTTTAGAGGGGCTCATTTAAGACTTAATCGAATGATTACTCAACAAGTAAGAAGAGCTTTTGTTTCTTCTCATCGAGATAGAGGCAGGCAAAAGAGGGATTTTCGTCGTTTGTGGATCACTCGGATAAACGCAGCAACACGGGTATATAATGTATTCAATAGTTATAGTAAATTAATACACAATCTGTCCAAGAAGGAATTGATTCTTAATCGTAAAATGCTTGCACAAGTAGCTGTATCAAATCCAAATAATCTTTACACGATTTCCAATAAAATAAGGACCATCAATTAAAGGATAAAAAAGTAATATACAGGAATAATTAAAACCGAATTCCCGGAGAGGGAACTCCGGGAAGATACAATAAATTAAGATTAAGTGGTAGGAATCAACGAGCATGTTGCAATAAATAAAAAAACTATTTCTTTTTTCCCATTTTTCTTTCTTATAACAAACACAAGAATCAAAATTGGATTACTTTCTTTATATACGAGTCTGAGCCTTTCGAATAAAACATCAACAATCGGAACTTAAGTTTCGATTGTTGTTTCTTAAATTCTGGTTGGAGTTTCTTAAGTTTCGATTGGAATTAAACTTTTGTGTTAATTGAGGAATATGTCTATTTTTTCTGTGTCTAGGACCAGTAATTATTGAAATTGCCTGGGCTTGAAATTGCTTCTCATTCTCATAGTTACGAAATGGTAAGAAAGATAAAATACGAGCCTGTTTTATAGCAAGAGTAATTAATCGCTGTTGTTTCAAGGTTAATCTATTTATTCGTCTGGATAATATTTTTCCTTGTTCACTAATAAATCGATTAATTAAACTCATGTTTCTATAATCAATTCGATCCCCCGGGCCTATTCGAGAACGCCTACGAAAAGGTTGTTTGGATTTACGAAAAGGTTGTTTGAATTTACGAAAAGGTTGCTTAGATTTATGAAAAGTTTGTTTGGATTTACGAAAGGGTTGCTTAGATTTACGAAAAGGTTGTTTAGATATATACATGATTTATTCCTTATTTTAAAATTGGAAAAAAAAAAATGGATTTCTTTATTTTATTAATTTTTTATCCAGAACCAGAAGAAGTAGTCTTTCTTTGGTCCATATATTATTTGATTAATATACTATATAAAAATATAAAAAATCAAAATATATAAAAATCCAAACCCTCTATACATATGAAATAATATCTACCTAAAATCAGATTAGTTGATTTGTATTTTGTATTCTATCTATGTTCTATATATTTAATAAGAAGTTCTTACTCTTTCTGTTCTTTGGAAAAATCGAACACACGATGCTCCTATTTCTTTATTTCATTATGAGTGGTATGCTTGCGACAATAACGACAAAATTTTCTTAATTCTAATTGTCCGGGCGTATTGTGGCGATTCTTTTGAGTACTATATCTAGAAATCCCCGTCGATTCCTTATTGGTACCCTTTCGAACACAACTAATACATTCCAAAATAACTCGGATTCTAACATCTTTGCCCTTGGCCATGAACCTCCTTTCCTTTTTGGATCGACTTAACTTAATTATTATACCTATTCTTTTATTCTTCTATTTTGGATCCAAAGAAAAGGAGAAGAATAAAATCCATAGAAGTTCCTAACTAAAAATGTGATTTCTAAAGATTTTTTTGTAATTCTTCGAATTCTCGAACAAATCCAATCCAATAGAATAAAAAAAATTTGAAATTCGTAAATTAAGTAATAAAACATAGAGAAATAATTAAAGAATACAATCCTTATCCATCTTTTCTTTCTTTTTGCTTCATATACTAAAAATAAAAAAGAATTCAAAAAGGGAAAATTTTCGTCATGTCACGAAGAATTATATCTCTTGCATAAAAATAACTAGAATTAAAAAAAAGGGAATGACAAAGCATCTGGGAATAAACGATTAATTTCTATCAATAAACCAGCTAAAGCCCCAAACCATAGGGTACTTAGCACGGGTGCTACAGAGAGATATGTTTTTATATCCTGCATTGAAAATCCTCCTTCCGTATTGGAATACATATATGATCAGATACTCTTGCCCAAGATCCTTTGTATTTCTTTTGTTTAGGCGAAATTCCTAACTAAAAAAACAAAATAAATATTCTATATATATAGAATGAACCGTATAGACGAGATTTTCCTATCCCTAAAAAAGATGACCCCTTCTTCCTATACATTACTAAGGAATAGTAGTTTTTCTTTTATAGGTGAAATTTGACTTTATACCCTTCCTTGATTATATGAGACCAAAAACAAGAAATGACAAGAAAGTTCTATATGGATAAAGAAATAGAAGAAAATTACGATGTGGAAAACAAGAAAGGAATTGTGTACAATGGCATTGTACAACAATTTGGAAAAGGGATGTAGCGCAGCTTGGTAGCGCGTTTGTTTTGGGTACAAAATGTCACAGGTTCAAATCCTGTCATCCCTACCTATTAATTCTCTCTTCTTTATGGGCAGTAGTGGGCAGATCGATTAAAGTGGGTATAACTTGAATTTGTAGATACTATACGGACGTGAGACACGTTAGGAATAGAAAAGGATTTTCTTTTTTTTTGAAAGCGCTCTTAGTTCAGTTTGGTAGAACGCGGGTCTCCAAAACCCGATGTCGTAGGTTCAAATCCTACAGAGCGTGATTCCATATATCTTATGTCGAAACTAAAATAACTTAAAAAAAACAAAGTAGAATTGCAACTCCAATTTGACCTCCTCCAGACCAGAGAGGAGGTCAATCAAAAAAGAAATATTACTCAATCAAAGATCCAACTGATCCCCACGCCTGTATTGCAAATACGCAGTCACGAATAATCCCGCTAAAGTAATAGGAATTAGCCCTAAGACGATTCCAAATAGAAAAACTTCAATCATTTCGATTTGTTCGAGGGGATAAAAAAAGAGGTACGATCTATCTCTAAATAATAGTCTAAACTATCCACGAATCTCAATGACCAAGAAAAGAATTGGTAATTAGTGTGGAAAAGAGTCTAGAATACCAGGAATCCAAAAGAAAGATTCTTCTATTCATTCAATTCATTTCAAATAAGACGTATCTTGTTCAAGCCAATAAATAGAGCTGGGGTTATAGTTAAAGCAGCCAGTAGAAAACCGAAATAACTAGTTATAGTAAGCATGAAGGGGTTAAATTCCATTTTTTTTTTACTACACTACATATGTTGGTAAAGCACTTACCTAAGTTTAAGTTATGGAAAATTCATAATTCATCGGTTATTTTAGATAATACTAAAAAACAAGATAGAGTGAGATACAGAAGTGTAAAAAAAAAGAGAAAATCGATTCATCAGACGGAACATGAGTCCCTAATTCCGAATCAAGAGGTTTGTTGTGGAATCTATCAGTTAAGTAAACTAATAATATTAAGAACTAGATCATCTAACGCCATTGAAAAATGAAATTGGATTTTCAGGGGAATTTTGGAATAAAAGATAAATAAAGAATTTAATTTGAAAAAAAAAAATTCTTTCTATTTCAATTATTTCTTTTTTAATAGGATGGATTTCATCCTCTTTTTGGAGCAAACGGTCGAATATTCCCCTATTCCTTCTTATTTTAACTCATTGTATTCCATATGGAATAAGAGGAGAAGAAAAGCATTCCACGACCCCCGAGAGGCCCCCTCAAAAAGGGAACTATTCCTTGAATTTACTTTTTTTTATTTTTTTTTTATTCGTTTTTTGAACCCCAACAAAAGTGGATTCGAAGTTACTTCAATTATCCTTTTCTTTTAAGTTCTTCTTGTAAAGTTCCATGCTTGCTGTTTGGTCAAGAAAGTTAGACCTAATCCAACAAACAAGACAAGGATTAATTACGAATCTTGATTCTTCAAAGAATGTATTCCGTTTCTTTCATAACGGATTATCCACTATTCGATTTTCTATTTATTAGATATTATTTTATGCTAACCAATTAAATTCCTTTAACTAAAAAGGGATAGATTTTGCATATACTTATCTTTGTATTGCGTCAATATGAGAATATCCTTCCTAAATTCTTTATCTTATTAATCATTAACTTAGGTTTTTCCAAGATCTTGGCGGCTATTCCAAATTGAATTATTCTACTATTCCGAAGACAATAAAAATAAGTAGGACCTCAAAAATTGTGGGGTTCTATTGATTTGATGCCTTGAATAACATGTAATTTTCCTATAGACAAGGAACAAAAAAGAGAAAAAAGGAATTCTGTTTCGGGACCAAGCAAAACTGGATTGCTGTGCCATAGGAAGGATAGCTATACTAATTCGGTATACTCAAAATACACCTTTGGTACAAAATTGACAATCTCACAAGGATGAAATATCGGTA